ACTTTTTCATCAGAAGGGGAGTTCCTTTTGAAGATAGAATTGATTTTCCTTGATATCTGAAATAATGCACGAAAGGATCCTTGAACAACCACAGGGTAATATGAAAATCATTATGAAAAACCGCCAGAAAATGTTCTATTTTTCCATAAAAATGTGTTCGATCAAGAAAAGCTCTAGAAGATGTTGATCGTAAATAAGAAGATTGTTTACGGAGAAACACAAATATGGATTCCGATTCATATACATGAAAATTATATAGGAACAGGAATAATCTTTGATTCTCTTTTGAAAAATGAATTTTCGTTTTTTGAGTAATAAGACTATTCCAATTATGATACTCGTAGAGAAAGAATCTCAATAAGTGCAAAAGGGAGGCATCTTGTATCCAACAGCGAAGGGTTTGAACCAATAGTTCCAGATGGATAGGATAGGGTATTAGTATATCTAATACATGATTTAAATGGGATAATTTATCCTCTAAAAAGGGAAATATGGAATGAATTGATTGTAAATTAATGGATTTGGCTATTTCTTTACTTTCTAGAGAAGATACTAATCGCAGTGAGAATGGAATTTCCACAATGACTGCAAACCCCTCTGATATCATTTGAGAATCAAAATTTTTCTTATGCCCAACAAATTTATTTTGATTAGAATCATTAGCCAAAATAATCAAATACTTTTGTTGATACATTCGAGTAATTAAACGTTTAACAATTAGTGAACTATATTTATTGTCATAACCTAAACTTTCCATAGGTTCATAAGGAATCAATTTATTTAATCCAGGATCGTGAGCAAGCGCATAAATGTATTCCTGAAAGAGAAGTGGATATAGGAAGTATCGTTCTCGAGATTTATCTATCTTTAAATATCCTTGTAATTGTAATTCCTTCATTTTAAATTAGATTTGAACCAAAGCAGGGGATAGGGGATTTCTCGGGCTATCAAACGATACATAGTACGATACAGTCAAAACAAGGTATATAGTAAGATAGATACCTTGGAGATGATTAATCAAGGGATTCTCTCTTTTTCCATCCAATTGGTTTTTTGCTCGTTATAAGATATTATAAGATACCGAGATGGTTAGAAATCTTTTATTTTTGCAACCCGGTCGCTCTTTTGACTTTAGAATAAATTATGTTTCTCAATATACTGTTTCTTCTACACATTCGTCTCCACTCAGGGATATTGTTAATAATTAGGATTCATAAAATAAATGGATTCTCCACCTTTTTTAAGGTTATGAAATAACCTTTTCCCGCACCAGGGACTAATATATTTTTAACGTATAATTAGATCGGGTAATTATTCAAATTAAGAACAGAAGCTCGTTGCTTTTTTTATTTCCCTATAACTTAATTTGAGCCTCTCAGCTCTATCCATTTATTCACTTGATCCAACCATGAGTTGATTTTTTTGTACCGCTCTAAGAATGAAAACTCTAAGAATCAAAACAAATATTATTTTGTACCGATCCTGTAAGGATAAAGTACTCTTATCTTGGAGTTACTCATTGATACGACATGCTGTTTTTTCCATTCGTTCCCGCGCAGGATCAGTCGTGGTCTTACAAACTCTACCAACGGTATGGACGAATCCGTTGCTTCATCCAAATGTGTAAAAGATTCTAGCCGCACTTAAAAGCCGAGTACTCTACCGTTGAGTTAGCAACCCAAAAATGAAATTATGGTGCGTAGATACGATCGGAATAAAAAAACAAGAGAGACTGGTCCCACCCCAAAAATATTTTATTATAATTTATTATTATATTAACATTAACATAAATTAATAATAATAATAATGAAAACATAAATAATGAACAGATCTAAAAAAATAAAGAAATTTTTTTATTATTTAATAAAAAATTCCCAGATAAATATATAAACGGACCCCTTTTTTTTTTTATTCAAAAGAGACTTCCTGTGCTATATCAAAGGAACCCATCACTTACATAAACTAAACAACTTATTGGGGCGGGGATAAATAGATCCATTTATCCACGATCAATTATATTTGCTCAATACACTATTGTCAATATGGACATTGAAAAAAAGAAAAAAAAAATTGAAATAAAATAATAAGGACTTGTGTTAAGTTGGCACTTCATAGCTAACCTACATAGAGAATAAAAAAAGTGTAGATGTAGAAAAGAAATAAATCAAAATGAAATAAGAAATAAGGAAGAAGAAAATCTCGGGTTTATTTACTATAAAGGTACAATAAGCAAGCTTGGCCCGTTTTTTTTAGCACCAAAAACCACCCAATTGAAGATAATCCCATATTGTAATTGTATTTATTCTGTTAGTGCATATATTTACTCAAATTTTTCTATTTCATATTGGATTGGATATCATTTTTTATTTTATATATATATTATTTATATATTTTTTTTTAGTTCGTGTAATTAACGCGAAGTTCTTTAAAAATCTCTGCCTTCTTTGAAATATCATGAACGGTTCCCGTAGGTTGAGCGCCTTTTTCAAGGAAATCTAGAATAGCAGGAACGTTTGAATAAGTTTGATTCTTTATTGGATCGTAAAAACCGACTTTCTGAAGATCTCTTCCTTCTCTTCGGGATCGAACATCAATTGCAACGATTCGATAGATGGCTCATTGGGATAGATATATATATATGAACAATTCCCCCCTTAGAAACGTATAGGAGGCTTTCTCCTCGTACGGCTCGAGAAAGAATGATTTTCTTTTATGTCATAGTGTATAGAGTGGCAAGGCAAATAAATAGGTCCATAAAAGAAAAATAATAAATTTAAATTATTTCATTTATTATTCCTTAACGAAAAACCCGAAAAAAAAATCATTCGTACTTATAACTCAAGTTGAATAATTCTCCAAGAGTTCAAAGAAAAATCCTGAGTCCTTGGCATTTCATTTATTGAGCCGTCTCTAACCAATTTTTTTTTTATTCTGCTCAAGTTGTTGAGACAATTGAAAATGGCGTTTTCTTGTTCCAGGATCGTTTATCCTTGTTTTGAATCATTGGGTTTAGGCATTACTTCGGTGATCCTTAATCGTTTCAAAATGGCAGCAACATACCCTTTGTTATTTATTGACTGTCGAAGAGTCATACGAACGATTGATTCCCGTGTGATACACTTTTGATCGAAATAGTTTTCCCAATTCCAACAAAAAAAGTTTCAAATACAAAAAGACCTTTTGTTAGATGTTAGAATTGAATCTTTTCAACTTCTATATCGAAGATATGCTTACGAAGTTGTTCCAACTTATTGATTGGCATTAACCCTAGACCCTTACCTCTGAGAAATAAATTGATTTTTTCCGCTCGAGCTCCATCATGTACTATTTACTTTAACCCAAAACCCAACCAAACGGAGGTTCCGGTAGAGTAGAACAGAACAAACTATGTCGAGCCAACGAGCACCTCATAATTCCTAGATAAAAAAGTGATGGATGTAAAAATCCACAACCGATCATGTCCTTCAAGCCGCACGTTGCTTTCTACCACATCGTTTTAAACGAAGTTTTACCATAACATTCCTCTAGTTTGGAACCGGTATGGAATTGATTCAATATGGAATCATGAATAATCATTGGCCCAATCGATATATCTTTATTTTTTTTCTATATGTATGGTTATTTATCTGTCGAAGTCTCAACAAGGATTAATTTTTATTAATCTCTTATTATTTTATTTAATTTATATATTTTGTTATTTTATATGTAATTTTCGTGGGGATGAAAAGTCTTGTGTAAAGTTTAGGTCGTTATTCTTTTATTTTACCCGATCTGATTGATAAAAAAAATATTGGAATAAAATAATCAAAATTTATCAAACAATTGTCAATGGAGGTAATCGCAGAGATTTAAGGAATCACGGATCTTCTTCACCAAAACAGAAATGCCGTTGTCAATGATCAATGAAATAGAGTCACCGCGGTGCAATAGGGACATTGTTTCTACTTTGTTTTACTTCAGGCTAAGTAATCTTTACTTAAATTCCATTTTTTTATTTATCAAAGTGAATGGAATGTCTAAATCATCCCCCCCCCTCGATCCAATCGTTACATTGATTTACAGTCGTTACATATTAATTAAAATTTATACCGCCGTTGTGGCTTAACTCCTATCTACTGACAAATTTTATGGGGCTGGTGAATCATAAAAAAAGGGGGCTAAGGTATGCTGGACAATCTTGTATAAGTGAAAAGATAAGCAGGTGCATATTTTTTTTTAGAACAAAGCAATCTTTATTCTGCTTTATTCTGGTAGAATTGGGCGGCTCTGGGACGGAAGGATTCGAACCTCCGAGTCGCGGGACCAAAACCCGTTGCCTTACCACTTGGCCACGCCCCATTTAGATTTCTATTCAATACTAATAAACACTAATATAGGTGTTGGTCATTCGTCAATTCCCCCCCCAATATCTAATCTATGGAATATGTTAGATTATTGCTAAGATTTGACACGTGTAGTTGTAAAATTAAACTGAATTTATTGATCATTACATATAATTCAATTAAGATATTGTATGAAAGTATGATTCCTTCTATTTTCGTTTGAGAATTGAAGGCTTTTTGATTGGGTTAGTCAAAGAAGAAGTATTTTGGGGTCTATTTTGACTTTCTTAATTTTTACCTTATATCAATAACTCAATCAAAATACAATTATCTCCAAGAATGAAACATTTGTTATGCTTAATACCTTTAGTTTAATCTGTATCTATCTTAATTCTATACTTCATTCGAGTAATTTTTTCTTTGCCAAATTGCCCGAGGCTTATGCTTTTTTCAATCCAATCGTAGATGTTATGCCAGTCATACCCTTGTTTTTTTTTCTCTTAGCCTTTGTTTGGCAAGCTGCTGTAAGTTTTCGATGAGATCTTTAATACTGTCTTACAAACATTCATGATTTAGTCAAAAAAAAAAAAAATAAAGATTATAACAATCAATTGATAAGATCAGATAAGTCTTACATTATGAACCCTCAATTTAAACATGAAAATTCTTCGATAAGCGCGACGATGAATCTGGATCACCTCACTTCCTCATTCTGACCTTTTCCAGTGAACAAGGACCCTATAATAGGGTCCCCACAATAACTAATTGTGCACATAAAAAATCATTTTCATACCGAAAAAGTCTTATTACAAATAAATTTACGAAAATTAAATTCCTTTCTTTTTATTTTTATAGAAACCACTTTATTTCTTGTTTTGTTTGGTGTAAAAATGGAATATGTGGTATAAAAATGGATAATCTATTCCCCTTTTTACCAAAACGATCTTATCTTGGAGATTTTGTAATGCTTACTCTCAAACTCTTCGTTTACACAGTGGTGATATTCTTTGTTTCTCTCTTCATCTTCGGATTCCTATCTAATGATCCAGGACGTAATCCTGGGCGTGAGGAATAAAAAAATAAGGGATTTTTTGTTGCTTGATTTCTTCATTTTCTTATGATTTTATCTATTCGAGATATTTAATTATGATAAAAAAGTGCTCGAGATTTTCTTTCGAATTTGAAAGAAAATCTCAAGTCATCAGAAGAGGCGGAAAGAGAGGGATTCGAACCCTCGGTACGAATAACTCGTACAACGGATTAGCAATCCGACGCTTTAGTCCACTCAGCCATCTCTCCCAATTGAACAAAGGATAATTACTATGTTACACACGAAGTAAATAAAATAAAAAGTCTTTTTTTTTATTCTTTATTTCTTTATTCTATCTTTATACAGATACAAAAGATAAATTTTATTTATCAGTTTTTAAGTTTAAGTTAAGCAATTAATTTTGAATTGCATTTAGATAACGGGAATACTCAAATAGAAAAAGGGGAAATAAAAAAATATAGCTATGGATTTTTTCATAATTTCTTTTTTTGTTCTGACTTAAATGGTTCAGGCCACGCCCGTCACTAAATAACTCACCCAAGACAGAACTCATTATTTCAATATTTTGTTCCGATACTCTCTTTATTAGGTATGATGCTCTTGTTCGACAAATGGTCCATTCATATACAATAATAACATTGTAGCGGGTATAGTTTAGTGGTAAAAGTGTGATTCGTTCTATTAACAGCTTAAATAGTTAAGGGTTCTTTCGGTTTTATTCATATTCCGATTAAAAACTTTATTTCTTAGGAAGGATTTAACCCTTTACCTCTCAATAAACAGTTTGAGGAAGAATATACATTCTCGGGATTTGTACCCAAGCCAAGGATCAATTATAAATTAATTGGATTTGGATTATGGAATCGCGAAGCATAAAATTTTGAGTTGGATAAAGACTTCCAATTGAATGAGTATGAGTAAAGAATCCATGGAGGGAGATACGCAAACTATTTTTCTAATCGTAACTAGATCTTCTATTTTTTTTTTTTAGAGGGGGGTTGAAGCAAAATAGCTATGAAAATGAAACGATGACTTTGGTTTACTAAAGCCACCTACATATTGTTTCAGCTCGGTGGAAACACAATTATTTTCCTCAAGATTCGCACAAGTAGAAATAAAGAACGAAGTAACTAGAAGGATTTGTTATAATTCCACTCTTCTAGAAGGATCATCTAAAAAGCAAGTTGCTTTGGGTCTATTAAGGCAGAAAGGCTGACATAGATGTTATGGATCTCATTTTTTTATTGCGTTTACGACTTAGATCTGGAAATCTATCTTCCATAAAGGAGCCGAATGAAACCAAAGTTTCATGTTCGGTTTTGAATTAGAGACGTTCAAATTAACAATGATGAATTGGCGTCGACTATAACCCCTAGCCTTCCAAGCTAACGATGCGGGTTCGATTCCCGCTACCCGCTCCATATTAGATTAATTATATGATATGATATTATGATGATATATGATAATGGCGCGTGTATTATTAATGTGAATAAATGTAAAATGTAAACGCACATCTTTTCCGAAATTCTCTCACATCCAATCCAAAATTTTTTACGAGCAGGATATAGAGATAGGAAGGGGAAAAAATTCTAAAGAAAAAAGTCGGAATGAAGGGCGTCCATTGTCTAATGGATAGGACAGAGGTCTTCTAAACCTTTGGTATAGGTTCAAATCCTATTGGACGCAATTTTTTTCCATCTATTTTTTATATTTCATTTAATTTATATGTCTCTATGTCAAGAAATACATTTTGAATTATTTGAATATAGAGAAGTTTATGAACTATTCCCCTTGTACCTTGTACTAAGAATGATAAATTTCTTTATGTTTGTTCCTGAAGTATAAACCGCTCCGTCTGTTCCTGAATAGCTTCCTTCAAAAGGACTTCCGCTTCTTCGGTGAATGTCTTGGTAGAAGATATGATTTCTTGGAACTGAGGTTTATTACTTTTTAAGTAGCTGCGCAATTGAACGAGAAATTTCTTTACTTGTCCAATTTCTAACGAATCAAGATACCCATTTGTTCCGGTATAAATCGTCACTACCTGTTCTTCCACCGTTAGAGGGGCTGCTTGGGATTGCTTGAGCAACTCGCGTAATCGTTGACCTCTTGCCAATTGATTCTGAG